AGCATAAATACCTTCTTTCACTTCTATTCTGACAGACTGAATATCTTTTATAAGAAATCGGAGGAAGACCCGACGATTTTTTCCAGGAAATCCCCAACGAAAGATACACACTATTCCGTCTTTTCTATCAAATCGATCATAACCACTACCTACATTCCACGAAATTGTGCACCATAAATAGGAGCTAATAAAAAGACCCGCGATTCCGTAGAAAGACATCACAATTCCTTGTGGGAAAAAAACTATTTCCTGAGACGGAAATAAAGATATCAAATTTCTACCAAGATAACTCGAGGTTCCAACCAACAAGAATCCTAATGAACCTAAAAAAAGGATAACAGCCCAGCAGAAATTACTTGTTTTTCGAGCCCCCGTTATAGGTTCTATCCATATATGTTCTGATCGACAACTCATACTTGATCCAGTTGATTTTTTTGGAATTGAGAGAATACCCCAAATGAATTTGACTTTAGTCCTTTTTTTTTCCGAAGTAACTCGCATCAACTAGCACTAGTTTGATGTGATCCTTTAGGAGTAATTCATTAAATTCGTTAGATCTAAACTAATAACAGACCCTTCGTATGATCTCACTAAAGATAGCCAAATAGATAGACCAACTTTACAGTTCAGCTATCCGCCGATTCGGGTCTATTTGAAAATAGCTAGAATCCATTGATCCCTATAGCATTTTCTGGAGACATAAGAGTTTTTCGGCGTAAGCCGCTTATACCATATTTTGCTAAATAGATATCTGTGTTATGATACAAGCGTCAGTTTTGAAAAAAAAAAATAGATGAGATTTTGTGCCATCGGCTCTAAACAATCTTGTTTTTTTGAACATGAAGAAATAAAGAAGCCATTGCGATTGCCGGAAATACTAGGCCTACTAAAGGCACCAAAACAGAGGGAAAGTTAAGAGTTGTCATAGAATGGGTACCTCGATTTACTATTTGTACCTGTTATTATTATTTATATTTTATATTTATAATATAAAGATATCTTATTATATATAAAGATATCTTATTATAATTTGATAATTCTAAATTGGAATTATTATTATTACTTAATAGCTATTAAGTATAAATATAAGTATCTATCTAAGTGAGTATATAATGTAGTTTTTCATCTTTCTACATGAAAGATTTGAAAGGATATGGATGAGATATTATTTTCTTCATTTTTTGCTCTTGTCTTCGAATTTTATTTACTAAGAGTTTCTTAAAAATTAATTAGATTCTATTTATATTTATATTGAATATATTGAAGGGTTTGTTAGAATCCCATCCATCAGGGATTCTTAGTCAAAATAGGATTATCGTAAGATATAAAAAAATAAAAAATTCTATATTTTATAGATTTTCATTATATATGACGAGAAGAGTATATTTTTTTGATTTGCCTAATTTCACGAAAATAAGAATTTCATCTTTTATCTTGTTAATAGAGGCTTCTTGATCAATAATCAGGAATATAGAAAAAGGGGCGGATTTTCTGTGACTTTTGATTCTTTATATAATTAGATCTTATGTCAACAAAGAAAACCCCATTCGTCTAATTTTAACTTGGATTCTGATAAACTAATTACTTGTTTGCTCAAAATAATTGAACTTAATGTTCTAATTTTGATTCAAAGGAAAGAAAGTGTGTAGTTGAAATAACTCACTCAGAACGCTTTTTAAAGGATTACGTGGTACGATTAGATCGAATAAGCCCTTCTGGAATAAATACTCGGCCGCTTGTGAACCCTCGGGTACTGTTTTATTCAATGTTTGTTCAATTACTCTTTTACCCGCAAAGGCAATGTAGGCATTGGGTTCGGCAATAATGATATCCCCCAACATACCAAAACTAGCTGTCACCCCGCCGGTAGTAGGAGATGTAAGAATTGGTACATAGAATAACTTTTTATTTGATTGATAATCATATAAAGCAGAAGATATTTTAGCCATTTGCATCAAGCTCAAACTTCCTTCTTGCATGCGTGCCCCTCCGGAAGCACACACTATAATAAGAGGTAGAAATTCTTTAGTAGCGTATTCAATCAAACGGGTAATTTTCTCCCCGACTACGGATCCCATACTACCTCCCATAAACTGAAAATCCATAACCCCAATTGCTACGGTAATACCGTTTAGTTGCCCTCTGCCTGTTTGAACAGCCTCGGTTAATCCTGTCTTTCTTTGATAAGAATCGATACGATTTTTATAAGGCTCCTCCTCCGAATGAAATTCAATGGGATCCAGAGAGACCATGTCTTCATCCATAGGCTCCCAAGTGCCCGGATCGATCAAAAGTTCGATTCTATCTGAACTACTCATTTTCAAATGATATCCACATTGTTCACAAAGATGCATCTTTGATTTAAAAAATTTCTTATAATTTAATCCATAACAATTTTCGCATTGAACCCACAAATGCCGGTATTGTTGAGTTACACCCAGATGAGTAGAACTTTCTGGTATAGTTTGATCACTCGTTCTGGTATCCTCGTTTTGACTAC